TGATGTAAAAGGTTTATAGGCGGAGTTAACCATTTTGATAATATGTCCAAATACACCCCTTCTTGATTGAAAGGAATTCCTATGAATCCAACGAACAACGTAAATAAAACCAATACAAGTATAGGAAATAACATAGTATTATCTGATTCATAAGGATACGAAAAAACCTTGTTATTTTCAAAATAGGTAATAGTAAGAAAAGGTTGTGTGCTGTTTCTTGCATTCTGATCAATTCGATACGTTTTTTTTGAAAAAAAAGAAGCAATCTCATGATTATTCATTGTTAATAACGCCAATAAACGAAAATTTTTAGTAATTCTTTTTGACCTTTCTTTACCCCATAGAGATATTGAATAGAAAGGGGTAGTTTTTTTACCACTGTAATTTTGAAAATGAACATTTAAATGTCCTTCAAAAGTAAGTAAATAAATTCGAAACATATAAAATGCGGTTAATCCCGCTGTAAACCAAGGTATTATTGCGAAAATTGGTGAATACAACCAAGTATCATTAAGAATTTCATCTTTGGACCAAAAACAAGCAAGAGGCGGAATACCACAAAGAGAAAGTGTACCTACTAAAAAGGCTTTTTTGGTAATTGGAACATGCTTTGTTAAACCTCCCATAAAAACCATATTCTGACTTTTATTTGGAGAATATCCAACAAGAGTTTCCATTGAATGAATAACGGATCCGGATCCTAAAAACAACAATGCTTTCGAATAAGCATGAGTAATCAAATGAAATAAAGCACTTCGATAAGACCCCATACCCAGAGCTAACATCATATAACCTAATTGAGACATTGTGGAATAGGCTAAACCTCTCTTAATGTCTTTTTGAGCTAGGGCAAAAGTAGCTCCGAATAATATTGTTATTATTCCTACCAAAGAGATGAAATTCATTATGTGAGGGATGACTATGAAAAGAGGAATAAGCCGAGCTACAAGAAAAATGCCCGCGGCTACCATAGTAGCAGCATGTATAAGAGCCGAAATAGGAGTAGGCCCCTCCATGGCATCCGGCAACCATACATGAAGGGGAAATTGTGCCGATTTAGCAACCGCACCGGCAAATAAAAGACCGGCACACAAAGTAACAAATAAAAAATTGACTTCATTATTATTATTAGAAATCAAGTTATTGAATATTTTGAATAAATCTCGAAATTCGAAACTCCCTGTTATCCAATAAAAACCTAAAATTCCCAATAATAAACCAAAATCCCCAACACGATTAGTTACAAATGCCTTTTGGCAAGCATTTGCCGCAACAGGCCGTGTGAACCAAAACCCTATTAATAGATACGAACACATTCCGACCAATTCCCAAAAAATATAAATTTGTATCAAATTAGAACTAGTAACTAATCCTAACATAGAAGTACTGAAAAAACTCATATAAGCGAAAAATCTTAAATATCCTTGATCATAAGACATATAATTATCACTATAAACAAGAACCATAATTCCAATAGTAGTGATTAATATTGACATAATAGAAGTAAGTGGGTCGATCAAGTAACCGAATTCTAAAGAAAAATCATTATTGATGGTCCAAGACCATACATATTGATAGATAGAACTGCCATAAATTTGTTGAATAGACAGATTGATCGAAAAAGTAATGACTATACTTAACAATAAAACACTTTTAAAAGCCCACATACGGCGAAGGCTTTTTGTTGCCGATGGAAAAAGAAGAAGTCCCACTCCTATTAACATAGGAACTGGAAGTGGAAGAAAAGGTATTATCCACGCATATTGATATGTCTGTTCCATAAAAAAGTTTTTTTTTCTTAATTAATTATTTCCGATTTACGAGATCCTACCCCCTTTCTATTCCAAAAGGAGTCAATAAAAAAAATCAAGAGATGTACTAACTTAAAGAGAATTTTCGAATTTTATATATTCTTACTTATTCTGAGTCTTTCCAAAATCCTTCAAATATTCAAATAAAGAAAGTTACAGTTGGGCAACTGATATGACCAACTTGCTCATAAAGTGAATATTTAGTTATTAACTAGGATTTTTTTTTAAATACCAAAAATGAAATTTATTAATTAGTATTAGATCACTTTAGATTCATAAAGTAAGGATAAAAAATTACATTAAAACATTAAAAAGAGTACTTGATTATGATATGAATCAATATGATTCATAGGATTAACAAAGGTAAAAGGTTGTACTAATGCAATAAGAACTCGCTTTTTTGTTAGTTTATTCCAAATCATTAACGGGTTTCATTATCAAAATTTTTCATTCTTTTCCATTTTTCTAAAAAATATTTATAGGAAACGCTATAATATCTGACATTTTTTCTAAGATTTATTAGATAAGATCTATTTTTCTATTTATTGATTATTGAAAGGAAAGGGCTTAAAAAAAATTACTAAGATTTCTTTTCTCAAATCATGTATCTTTTAACAGATTAATTCATTTAATGACTAGTTTTATTCGAATTTAAAAATGTAATTGGGAGGGGAGTAGTCTTTCCTCAA